TATTCTAGTTAGTTATATAAGTTAACTATTATATATATTCTAGTTATATATATATTATTATATTATTTTTATTTGTAACTATGGAAAGAATTATGAACTATAATAGTAATAAATAGTAATAGTTCGTATTAAATATGAAATAATAGTTCATATTAAATTCATAACTAATAGCCAAAATCCGGTAGTTTCTTGAATCCCTATACATTATTTCTATTTCTGTTATGTGAGCCCGCTTAGCTCAGGGGTTAGAGCATCGCATTTGTAATGCGATGGTCATCGGTTCGATTCCGATAGCCGGCTTTTTTCTCTATCGATTTTTTCCATGATTGATAATCTCTCCTCTCCCTTTCCCAAAACGTTGAGTCACTAATCTATTATGTCGTGGTAACTTGTAACTAGGAATAAAAAGTTGATTAGAGCAATTAGATCTATATATAACAAATCATAAAGCGGAGTCTTAATTTCTTATATATACAAAATATATACAAAAAATCCGGATATTGACACAATTCATTTCATTCTACTTTGTAATACTTCAGTAGATTTAGCTTTGCTTTGTTTATCCTTTAGTTCAGTCTTAATTTCGATTTCTTCTGTAAAATGAAATTTCAATAAAATAAAAAGGAGTCTTTATGTCTCGTTACCGAGGACCTCGTTTCAAAAAGATACGCCGTCTGGGGGCTTTACCGGGATTAACTAGTAAAAGACCTAGATCCGGAAGTGATCTTAAAAACCCATTGCGTTCCGTGAAAAGATCGCAATATCGTATTCGTCTAGAAGAAAAACAGAAATTGCGTTTTCATTATGGTCTGACAGAGCGACAATTACTTAGATATGTGCATATCGCCGGAAAAGCCAAAGGGTCAACAGGCCAGGTTTTACTACAACTACTTGAGATGCGTTTGGATAACATCCTTTTTCGATTGGGTATGGCTTCGACCATTCCTGGAGCCAGACAATTAGTTAACCATAGACATATTTTAGTTAATGGTCGTATAGTGGATATACCAAGTTATCGTTGCAAACCCCGAGATATTATTACTACGAAGGATAAACAAAGATCGAAAGCTCTGATTCAAAATTATATTGCTTCGTCCCCTCACGAGGAACTACCAAATCATTTGACTATTGACTCATTCCAATATAAAGGATTAGTAAATCAAATAATAGATAGTAAATGGATCGGGTTAAAAATAAATGAGTTGTTAGTCGTAGAATATTATTCCCGACAGACTTGAACCTAACGAACATAACAAAGAAAGGGGGGTTCAGACAATTATGTCCCCCTTTTTCAACGAAAAAGTAAATAGATCTAAGGGCCTTGATCCGAATTTTTCTCATTCACGTATCATAAATCGCTCCCGTATCGCAGTAATGTAATTAGGAATAGAGGTTTTTTATCAAAAAAACTATTGGAATAATGATATGAATTGTTATTTGATTTGATATATTGTGGTCGGTAACGCTGGTGAATTAACAGAAACGGAAAGAGAGGGATTCGAACCCTCGGTAAACAAAAAGCCTACATAGCAGTTCCAATGCTACGCCTTGAACCACTCGGCCATCTTTCCTACATAATCTTATTATTGACCAGAAACCGAGTGAATAGCGAGTTACTCATATTATTTTATTGCAGTACGGGCACCACCGAGGTTCTATAGTAATCCAAAATTCCTTTCAAATTTCATATTTATAAACAACAACTTCTCTTATCATTTATCCCCTTATCATCTATCCCATAGATCTATTACAAATTCATGAATCGTACTATGGATTTTTCTATTTCATTTCAATGGTATAATGATTATTCCATCCCTTTTCCTCCTTGGATCATAACCAAATCCAAATTTCTCGAGTTATAAGAATCCATAGTAAAATAAAGTCCTTGATTATTCAACTTAGATGAAATAGTAATAGTTCTGCTCATTTGTATACTACGAAATTTATATTAAATTCAATCTGATTCAAAAGTCTCCTATCTCTCTTTGTCCGAAAAGAATACAATTTGAGCGGAAGGTACATATCTTTTTAGTTATCATTTTTCTTTTTTTATGTTATTCTGTAATGTACAGTTCCTTTGTTTGTGGGATCATTTTCCCCGAGCCGAGGGGGTAATGAGAAGAATTATAGAATGGATTGCTAATTATGCCTAGATCTCGAATAAATGGAAATTTTATTGATAAGACCTCTTCGATTATAGCCAATATTTTATTACGAATAATTCCGACAACTTCAGGAGAAAAAAAGGCATTTACCTATTATAGAGATGGTGTGATTTGATTCTTTTTTCTTGTTTTTTTTTTTTTTTTAGCCCTCATTTCATTCTTACGAGAAAAGACGTGGTTCGGAATAGAAAGAACCCAATTTTCAAAATAAAGCTACGCTTAGTGAAGGTCAAGTTTGGAGATAGAACAATTCCTTCTGTCGTGTATCCTCGATTGATCCAGCCTCAGATACTTTAATTTACTTTAAATATCGATTTTAGTATTGAACAAAAGGTTACACCTATAGGTTCTGTATTGCGGGGCAATCCTACTCCAATAGTACCAATAGGCGGCATAGGGGGAGAAGCACTACACTAGGAATCAACAACACGAAAACTTTGTTATTTTGTTATAAATTGCCCTTTTCCTTATCGGTATCGGGCCTAACAAGAATGGTTGGGACAACAAACATCCATCTCGTTCGTACTTTGGATACCCATATAACCATCAAAGATCGTTGAAGTGACTAATTCCTGGAAATAGTAGGCGTTGAGGACAAAGAAATCGTTGGAGTTACCATTTCTATCTAGCACTAATACGATTGGTGTTAAGAAAAAAAACCTCTTGCGGGAAGGCTGGCTAGAGATTTCTTGTAAAAATACCAGCTCCTGTCAGTTCATAATAAGAATAGGGAATTTTGGATTCCATGTATTATTCCCCTTAGTACTATGCACAGAAGGGAGGAGCCGTATGAGATGAAAATCTCACGTACGGTTCTGGAGCGGAGATTTTTTGAATAAAATGAACGACCGTAACGGATGTCGGCTCAATCCGAAGGAAATTATGCGGAAGCTTTACAGAATTATTATGAAGCTACGCGACCAGAAATTGATCCCTATGATCGAAGTTATATACTCTATAACATAGGCCTTATACACACAAGCAACGGGGAGCATACAAAGGCTTTGGAATATTATTTCCGGGCACTAGAACGAAACCCATTCTTACCACAAGCTTTTAATAATATGGCCGTGATCTGTCATTACGTGCGACTATCTCCACTATAGAAAGAAGGAAAAAAAGATCAAATTGGCTAGTCAATACTAGAAAAAAATAGGCTTTCTACATATGCATCGTCCAAA